AACGGTTTGTTTATGTACGAAGTAGCATCATGATTTGATTGATATCAGCAGATCAAATGAGTTCTTCATTCATTCATTGAATGATAAATCACTACAAGTGAAGGAGATACACGATTTAAATAATGGAAGATCCAATATTTCAAAATTGTATCTAGAATGACTGGAAAAGTGGAAACAAGACCAGATATAATTTGATCGTTATGAGCAAATCCAAAATCTTTGTAGACCGAACCAATCATTAGTTCCCACCCCCGGGGTGAGTGGAATCCGATACATAAATCAGTTAATAAAAGAATAGAAAAAGCCTTTATTGTGTCGCTTAAGTTATAGAGGAATTCCTGAACCCAAGAATTCAGAACGACAAGTTCTTCATTACCCAGAATAGAATAACCACTTAGAATAGCAAAACAGATTATATTTGTCGAGAAATCAAAAATGATATGGATATGATCTTCGTTGTGCATTTTGACCAATTGCATCGTCTCTTTGTGGATTCCTATACGAAGCTTTTGTATCTGTGTCTCCGGGTACTCTTTTATCATTTCATCCAACAGGAATAGTTGTTCTAATTCTACGAATCTTTCTAGAACGTTCTTTTCTTGAATATCATTCAAAAAAGTTTCGGATTGTCCGGTATTCCACCAATTAGTAACCCAAGGTTCCAGACTTTTATTAAATGAGAGAGAGATCCACCAGGGCAAAAAGACTATAGATGCAAGATACGGGAGGGGAGTCAATGCTTTCTTTTTTGACACTTTTCATCTGTGAATTGTTAATGAACCCGCTTCATTCGCCGACTCTATCTGATCCGATATTTCTATGAAGCATGAGTTCTATAACAAGGTATGGAACCTATGGATCTATTCCTTTTTTTTTTTTGAATTGTTTAGTCCTTGGATCTAGAAAGAATATAGAAATAGAAATAGAATAAGGGCCCGTTTCGAATGAAGAAATAATCAAATACTTTTCCCAGATATCTCAGTTGGTCAAATTCGAACCAATTCTATCTTCATTTGTTCTTTCGATGAATGCCCAAAAGAACCGCTTGAAATAATGAATATTATTTGGATTTCGAGACGAAAGAACTCCCCTCAATTATTTTTTCGAAATTTTCACTGGCTACCCACGACCCGGGAATAATTGAGGGGATATTTCTGAAAAATATGAATGATGAAATCCGAAATAGGTGACAAAACGAGAGAGAAATTGGATAGTTATGAGAGATCTAAACGTTTGGTTATCCAGGAGCTAAAGAAAGGATCAAAAAAGAAACATCGATTGACAAAAGAAAGATAATTAACGAGATATGATACATCTGTATCTAATGTATTAATCCAAAGTATTGGCCCTAAAAAGAGAAATTATGTATTCCGAAATGCTCTGATATGTGTGATGAATACATACTTATTAGACTTGTTACTAGTAGAATTGAGTTCTATATGCAGAAAAAGGAGTTTTGGTCGATCAAAATTGCTTCTTATTATGGTTGTTCCGTATACGTCCGCCTGCTTTATTCTATGGGCCACAGAAGGATTACCAACGGAACGGGGGAAATAGAATCTAACATGTTTTGCTCGAATGAACGTTCCGAAGAAGCTTCAGTTATATTTAAAAGGGGGTTCCTGGGTCCCTTCCCTCATGCTGAGAAAGCATTCATTCCCTTCATTTCAAAATACTTCAATTGGCACGCGCAAGAAATAGGCCAATTCAGCAGCTTTTTGTTCAATTTCTCGTGGAGTAAAATTTTCGTCAGTACGGGTCAAGGGAATGGCGCCCTGGCCTCTGATTTCCATATAAAGGACACGTCGAGGATAAAGACCCTCTTTAACTTCCATTCTGATCGATTGAATCTCTCTCATAAGGAATCGAAGGAAGATGCGACGATTTATTCCAGGAAATCCCCAACGAAAAATACACACTATTCCTTCTTTTCTATCGAATCGATCATAACCGCTACCTACATTCCACGAAATTGTGCACCACAAATAGGAACTAATGAACAGACCTGCGATCCCATAGAAAGACATCACGATTCCTTGGGGAAAAAAAATGATTTGCTGAGACGGGAATAAAGATATCAGATTCCTACCAAGATAACTGGAAGTTCCAACCAATAAGAATCCTAGTGAACCTAAAAAAAGGATACAGGCCCAGCAGAAATTACTGGTTTTTCGAGACCCCGTTATAAGTTCTATCCATATACGTTCTGATCGATAGTTCATACTAGATCCAGTTGCATCCTATTGGAATTGAGAGAAGAGAATAAGCCAAATGAATTTGATTTTACTTTTTTGATTTTGCTCCCGAAGTAACTCTCATCAACTAGCACTATTATGACGCGAACTATTAGGAGTAATTCATCGAATTGGTTAGATATAAAATAATAACATCCCCTTCGTATAATACCACCACTATGTATATCTACATAATATAGATACGTTAACTTTCTATTTCAGATATCCGCTCTGATCCATTTTAAAACAGCTATCCCCCCATATACATGCATTTATCCATATATAATGTATCCGCATGTATAATCACTTTTTTATTTGTGCCCGGAGGGAGCCACATGTCGTATCATATTCCACTAAATGGATATCCCTATTATGATCCAAGTCCAAGTGTTGAAATAAATTGATGAAATTTTGTCCTATCAGGTCTAAACAATCTTGTTTTTTTGAACATGAAGAGATAAAGAAGCCATTGCAATTGCTGGAAACACTAAGCCCACTAAAGGCACAAAAATAGAGGGTAAATTGAAATCTGTCATAGAATGGGTGCCTCGATTTAATATTTGTACCTGTTATAAAGATATCTTATCTTATGATAAGTATATCTATTATAAGTATTATTAAGTATATAATAAGTGCAAGGAATGTAGAGCTAAATAAGTGTATCTATTCACCTTTCTACAAGAAATAGATGGATGATAATCCGCTTTATTATTCTTGTTCTACCGCCCTTATCTTCTAATAAAGAGTTTCTTACGAGTTTCCTAAGGATTTGTTAGAATCCGATCCAACAGGAATTCATAGTCAAAAGTGTAGGTCCTCGGGAGATATAAAAATCTGCAACACTTCCCTTATAGATTTGAATTATTCTATATATATTAATACGATATATATTAATATGAAAGAAGGGAACATGAAATTCTTTTGATTTTTTTTCCCAATTCCATTCCGCGGAAGGAAGAATTCACTCTTTTCCTCCTGATAGGGGGTTCCTGATTACTAATCATGAATAGGGGTAGGATAAAAAATCTGCATCAAAAAAAGTAATTATCCGAAACTTCCTATAGAACTTATGTTACCAAAGAAAACTCCACTCTTCTTATTTTGACTTTGATTCCGATGAACTAAAGTTCGCTACAAATAACTGAGCCTAGCGCTCTACTTGAATTTTGATTCAAGGGAAAGAAACCGTGTAGCTGAAATAATTCACTCAGAACACCTTTTAAAGGATTACGTGGTACGATTGGATCAAATAAGCCCTTATGGAATAAATACTCAGCTGCTTGTGAACCGTCAGGTACTGTCTTATTCAATGTTTGTTCAATTACTCTTTTCCCCGCAAATGCAATGTAGGCATTGGGTTCAGCAATAATAATATCTCCCAACATACCAAAACTGGCCGTTACTCCGCCGGTTGTAGGAGATGTAAGGATTGATACATAGAATAACTTTTTATTGAATTGATAATCATATAAAGCGGAAGATATTTTAGCCATTTGCATCAAACTCAAACTTCCTTCTTGCATGCGTGCTCCTCCAGAAGCACACACCATAATAACAGGTAGAGATCTATTAGCAGCATATTCGATCAACCGGGTGATTTTCTCGCCTACTACGGATCCCATACTACCCCCCATGAACTGAAAATCCATAACCCCAATGGCTATGGGAATCCCATTTAGTTGACCTATGCCTGTTTGAACAGCCTCAGTTAAACCTGTCTTTCTTTGATACGAATTGATACGATCTCTATAAGGTTCCTCTTCCGAGTGAAATTCAATGGGGTCAATAGAGACCATGTCTTCGTCCATAGGATCCCAAGTGCCCGAATCAACCGAAAGTTCGATTCTATCTGAACTACCCATTTTCAAATGATATCCACATTGTTCACAAATATTCATTTTTGACCTAAAAAATTTCTTATAATTTAATCCATAACAATTTTCGCATTGAACCCATAAATGTCTGTATTTTTTATTTCCATCGAAATCATTAGATCTTCCTCTTATATTGAAATCACTGCCATTACCGCCAGTTCTTATACTAGAACTCCCCCTGTCACTATCACTTACACTTTCACCACTACAAATGTAACTATAAATATAACTGTAAATGGGATTGTCGCTACCACTCGAAATGTACTTATCAATACTGATTTCAGAACGAAGATAACTATCAATGCAACTATTAATGTGATTATTCCAACTATACGTAGTATCATACATATAATGATCATAGTAGCGATTGTCACTCTTAGACCCGCTATTCAGATAACTAGAAAAAGCAGTTTCTAGTTCACTCAGAAAAGAACTATCATTGTCAATCTCAAAAACCCGATTTTCAATATCAAAATATACGGAATAACTGTTACCATTACTATCCCTAACTAAAAAAGTGTCATCAGAGATGAAACTCCAAATGTCCCTGACACCGAAAAAATGATCAACATTACTGCAACTATTACTTTCGCGCCAACCATGATTATGATTGTTTTTATTCGTATCATTTAGAATGGGATCTTCACTTCCACTGGTATTTCCAACAGGACGACCAAGACTGTCCATTGATTTACCTAGCCCACACCTGTGTTCTAACTCCTCGTTAGACAACATTGAATTGAACCACCATTTTCCCATAGATCCTTCCTGCCCCCTATTTGAAAATACAATAAATGAATAGTCATTCGACGAAAAATCATTTTACTATTTCATTTCCTATCGGAATACGCATATAGATCCAATCCCTAGGATTATTAACTAATAACGAGTA